CCTTCAAGCCAAGGGGGCCTCCGCTTGCTCCTCCGCTTACTGCTTCAAAAGAAGGGCTAGCGCTCCTTACTAGATTGGGGCTTCAAAGAAGCGCTGAAAAACGCAATACAATACTAGCGCGCTAGCGCGCGTACTCTTCTGCGCGACTCCACCGCGGCGGTTGAGATTCAATCTCAACGAGTACTTATCAGTATGAAACAACTGATACCTGTAGTCTGTCTGCCTCAGAGATTGGCAGTGCAGGGACTGTATTGTATGGATTACGTGTAAGCTAGGGGTAAGTTTAGAGATAGACTGTGCCCTAGTCGCGGAGCGCTATGAGGGGCTATAAAGTCACTCTCTCTCTGGAGTCTCCGGCTCGGGCCGGTTAGACCCATAGGTTCAGAGTGGACGCGAGTCCTATCTTGCTTGACCGAATGGATTTCGCCTGCCCGAGTCTAATGTATCCTACTCTCCTGCGGGTTCTGGAATAACTAGATAGAATAGATTGTATAAAGGTAGTTTTCCGCCGCAGGGGCACATTCCATTAGGTGCTGCGAGTTCAATATCCTCGCGTGGATGTTTCCTGCTGCTCTTTTGAGCGAGATTGTCCTTGGCTTTGCTTGCTCTCGGCCTATGAGATAGACTAAGGCCACTCCTTCATTTTCCTACTGACTCTTGTTATGGAGATGACCTATGTAATTTTAAATCAATGAACCTTTTCTGGGAAACAAGCCTTAGCGTAGCGGGACCGATCCCGGATGCCCGCAGCGACTCCTGCGAAAAATCGAAGGTAAAGCCGGAAAGGACAATCACCAGACCCTTACTTATTTATTTTCTTGTGTAGCGGACTAATTGACTCTTTCAGCGGTAAGAACTTTTTGAGGCATCGCGTTAATGGAAATACCAATCCTAAGATGTGTCTTGTGGTAGAATTTCTTTCTTTTAGGGAAGCTTTCTTGAGTGAGGTTGTCCTTGACCTCTTTACTAAAATGCCTAGAAAGTCATGGTTGAGTCGACGAAACGCAGTGGCTCGACCATCGGGAGAGGGAAGCCCTCGAAAAGCGAATGAAAAGAGAAATGCCCAGATTCAAGAATGTAGAATAAAGAAGGGAGTCAAGTCTTACCTGAGACAATAGTATATAAAGTAGCTCAACCAATGGCAATTCCTCACGTATTCGAGGATCGGTAAATGCCTTAATCAACTCATTTAGGTTTTCTAGTGCGTGTAATTTCCATCCATTCATTACCAACGTAGTCTGGCTATAGCCCAGTTGTCCTGATCAGAAGAGGGGGAGTCTCTTTTCCGTCTCGGAGATCTCTTTGCACGTCTAGACCTCTTAACCGGTCTTAAAAGTGGAATAGGCAGCCATCATATGACTTTTGCTATTGTCCCGCTTTGATTGATCTTAGCTTCTTTCCCCAGCAGCAGCGGTAACTTGCCCAGAGGGCTGGAGCAAGAGAAGAAAGAATGAACTCCTCTTTTGACTCCGCCTTAAGCCCCTTATCTTTATGTTTTCATCGGGAAGTCCCCGATCAGTGAATAGAAATGGTTTGGATATAGTACAAATAGTACGGTCAGTACCTTACATAGAATACAAGGAGCGAGAGAAGCTCTCGATCCAGCTTGTAGTGACTACTTTTCTGCATCGACCGGGGAAACAAAGTCCTATATTTCATCAGGACGATCCGACGAAGTGGTTTTCTAGTTCTTTCGTCCCCTTATCTACTGCTCTTGTCTAACTTGGATTGGGAACCCATGAGATGAGACATAAGAGAATTTGAATTACCATTCCTCTGTTGTGGGTGGCCATGAAATAGGCAGTACGCTCCAGTAAACGAAGCAGCTCGTGACTGCAACAAAGCCGATGGCAGAAGCCTCTACCATTAGAATCTATACCATAATAAAAAGAATCACTATAGTGTAAGTAAGAAAAAATAAGAATGAGGAAGAGATTTAGGCAACTAAAAGTCTTAACTGACCTACCGGACAGGTACCACTTATCTGGCAGCTAGAAACTTGCCGGTTTCCAAGCGCAACTCGATGCTACTTTAACACAAGGGCCGGTGTCCATCATTGAAAGTGGCATCTCTGTTTGCGCACATTGGAGAAAGTGCTCCGCTAGTGAAATCGGTCCATTGACACCTACAATTGTTTCACCAAGGCCGAGCACTCTTCTCGATCCAATACAATTTGTGGATGCACTCTCGCCTTAAGTGGCTGAAACCTCTATGTGGAAAAGTTTCTTATTGCGGCATTCTAGAAGCTCTCACTCAAACAAGGACTTCCTATACTGTACTAACAGCAGAGTCAGTGGACATAGGACATGTCCTCCTCCTGACGTTCCCCTAGCGGGTGAACTACCAATAGCGATTGAAGCTCCTTATGCCTGGTTCCGTTCTCTCCTAAAAACGAAAGCAACTTAGCTACTAGTCCGAAAGCCAGAAGCCGAAGGCCAATGACACTAGCTAACCAACTGAGAGACCTAGATGAATTAGTTGCGGCGCTGATAGAGATGCCACAGCTGCTTCTTCAGGAAGAGCTGCAAAAGCGAATACCACTACGTTAGCTGCCTCCTTTGCTGATAGAGCGGCAGAAGGCGGGTACGACCTTTCTGCTTATATCCCGTTCCTCCTTGATATAGACGAATGCCCCTTCCTATAACAACCTGACGCACTGCGGTGCCCTTAGGGGCACCTCCGATTTCTGGTCCCCTTCGCGTAACTTTCATTCCTTAGTTTGAGCTTGCTTGCGAACTAAGAAGGTTGGCATGTGTATGGCTGCGAGAGCGACGGAGAAGAGGATTTAGACGACAACGCGTAAAGCCGAGTTACCCCAACCGTCAGCAAGAGCCCCTAGTAGTCAAGTTGCAAGCGTAGGCTTCAAAGAGAGGAAGTTTCACCGACTAGTCTATATTATATGAATTCTGGTCGAACAAAGAGCCAAGCCGTTATTAGTGGCTTCAAAACGTCGCTGCTTCAAAGGAAGGCAAGGCAGACCGAACTACAAGAGCACTTGGCAACTATCGCTAGAAAGAGGAAGCCAAAGTCAAAAGGTCAGTTACTCGACTCGCTACAACAGCTCCACCAACTAAGCTAGCATGTAATGTTGCCGGGAGGCCTGAAGAATGAAAGAAGCTCCCTAAAGCAGCTGCTACTGAAGACGTTGAACTCGGGTCGGGAATCTTTGCTCTTCTCTTTTGCATTTCCGCTGCCTGCGTTCTTCTTCGTGTCCGTCCGTATCGCAAAGCTGGTCGACGCCAGCTGTAATGGTTGAAAATAGGGGGCCAACCAAGACCCCTAATAAAGCTTTGTTCGATAAAGCAAACGATTCGTTCCGACAACTTCGGACCAGATTAACCCTTTTGAATTAGCCGATCTTACAAAATCGATCGGTTGGGAAGGCGGATAAAAGAATCGCTGAGAGATAGATTCTACTATTTAGTCAGGACGAATGAGTGGCTGTGCAGCATGCTCCGGAGGAGATTGACCCTTCCCCGAGTCAGTCCAGTCAGAAAGGGAGGGCCCGCTGTCTAGACTGCATTTCGGGAATTTGAACACCATCCCATTGAAACCAAAAATACAACCCTGTCAAAGGTATCTAACCTTCCTTCCTTATGAGTGGAAATCAAATCCCGTTTTGTCTTTTTGCATAAAAACCAGCCAGCCGGTAATATATATATATATATATCTATTTTGAACCCGTTCTTCCGACCATTTTTGAAAAGCGCATAGTTTCTCCTCCAAAAATGACCTCTCCAGTCGGGGAACGCATGAGATATTTACCTAAACCAAGTAGGTCCTTGAGCGGATCCCACGTTAGCCCCAAGACGTTGGTCTCTAACTAGAAAAGTCAATGCTTGAGCTTGAGTGAGAAGGGCCTCCTCCCCGCTGGTATTTTGCCTGTATGGTGTTTACCGGGTGGGACCAGAAGGTATGCCACTATCAGCTACTATCTATACATGTCTGCCTCCCTTGAAAGCTCTTGGTGCTGCGACTATCACCGGTAAGTTGCGTCGGATCAACATCGGGATTAGAATCAACTGCAAAAGCAACTAAGTCAACGCCTATTTGCTCTGGATCTACTGGCCCGGACGCTTGAATCTATTCCACCGCAAACAACCGAATATACTACTGCAGGATCTTCCGCTGCTTCTGTTGTTATTGCTCCCACCTGTCACTACGCCACCTCAGCAGCTGGGACTGGAACTGCTTCCGCATCTGGTACTCCCCAACTTTTTCTATCTATCCTTAGAAGTAGGGCGAGTGTCTAAAGACCGGGTTCTCTCTCTGAATCAGGTTATTCACTGGGCTGTTAAGCCATCGGGGTGGATCGACCCGTTTCAAGAGGATTCATCCAAGACTCTAGATCTCGTTAATTCTAAGGAGGAGCCCATTCTATAAGGAAGATGAGAGGAACGAAGTTAAGGCATATATAGTTGGCTGGTTATTTGTCTTTCCCATCCCTGCTGTTACTGCAGGTGCCCTGAATTCATGGATTCTCTGGTAGAGGGGAGTCGAGGTGGAATTCTTTTGGTAAAAGAAGCCCCCAATTGCAGTAGGAGTAGCTACTTGTTTCATGGCTTTCATTTGAGCTCTTCAGATCCATAAATGGGTATGACTGGTTAAGGTGACCAGCTTTGTGCGCGCAAGTTAAGGTACGTACTCTGGATTTGTTATAGCGCCACCATTTCACAATATACATTGTCCGGGAAAGCTAGTTTTTGGATTGCTGTTTTATCCTACTGACGCTCTTCTATGAAAGTTGAGGCTTGACTTTAACTGGTCAGTCTCCTTGCTACGGCCTTTTTGAATATCCCGGTTACTCGAATCTTTCGTTTTTGTACTCTACTCGTTCCTTGAAGGTCCAATTAATTAATAGTAATTGGAGGACGGTTAGTGTCTGTTCTGCATGACTCTGGAACGTTATAGCTAAGGAGCGGATTTCAGGGTCCCTTGACTTGCCAAACGGTTTCCAGTATGCCTATACAGTAAGTCTTTACACACATGATAGTGGCAGTCAGGTTATCGACGATTCTACAATAGGCGGCCGCTGGAAAACCCGACTTAGCGAATCACTTCCAGGCTGGCATTAAATCTATCTCGTGCCAGTGGCTCTTGTGCGCCTCATTTATGCTGGTGGCATACCGTATTGTGCTGAACACTCACAAAAGCCGTGGCCTTCCGCTATGTTAGACCCTCCCCTAGAAGTACAATGGTTGGTCCCTCCGGAACTGGTAATCTCCGTTTGACTTGAAAGGAGCCTTGTTCAGCAGGTGCGCAGCAAGTATTCTTTCACAAGTTTGACGCCTCCGCTACTTGTACTAAAAAACTAGGGCGCTATACGGAAGTTCGTGCCTGCTTATCCCGGCTACAATAACTATCGCCATCTGAAGAATGGCGCTCGTATATCCGGTCTGTACTTTCCCTATTAGAGAAGGGCGGGTTTGGAACCCTCAAGCAAGACATGATCTACATAATAAGACATCATAGCGCCTAGAGATACAGGTACGGTTCATCGCGTTACTTATCCAAGCGTGTTGCCGGATAGTCGGATATGCCGTACTCTTCTTTTTATGAGGTTAGGAACCATTTGCTGTTACCAGCATTGCTCATTATTAGGTAACGCATTCCCGTTTCTCGATTTGAAGGTTAGGGTGACACGTTGTCGCTTTCGCTTTCATAATGAATGATATGGAGTCATGCAAGGAGCGCGCTTTACTAATATAATAGAAAGGGGCTTTCACCATCTATTTTTGCCCCCTCTAGCGAACGGGGAAAGCTTATCCCTCACTCGCATTCGCCTAATCGAGCAGAACGCCACTCGGCGATCATCCTACAACTGGTCCCGCCAATAGTTATAGTGTCGAACACACATAAGTATAGGTTTTGTTGTCCTTACGACGGTTGTCAAAGACCGGATCTTTGCACTTCGCGACCCTATCCGAGTATGTGCTTAGTGCAACGCCTCATAGAACAATGAAGTAATGTATCCATACGAGCTCCGGCCCTCAGCAGCTCGAATAAAAAGAAACTTGTTCATTTATGTTACCTGTTGTGGACCTTCAACGTTTCACCTTTCATAGATCTGGGAAAGGCGGTTTTGGTTTGGGAAGTTACGTTGAGGCTGGGCACGTGCGATAAGTAATAAAGAAAGCAAAGGGAAATCGGAGGAGTTAGAGCAGGGAACAATGGGCATCCCTGCCCGGAAAACAAACAGTAGAGTGACGCGAAGGACCTCTAGCAACTCTACTACCGCCTTTCCTACCAAAAAGCTAACCCAAATTACATAAGGTCTGGAAAGGGCTGTAAAGAATAGAATTCCTTCCTCCCTTTCTTCCCCTGTTCCGGAGATAGATATAGCCCTCTCGAAACCTAGCTGTTAGAGTTTCATTTTGGGGTAATAAAAAACGGAATCCCCGAATGGGTACTTGAACCCTTCTCCTGCAAGGTATAGAACAACTAAGGGTACTGGTCCTGCTCGCTTTGGTTCTGCTCCTGTGGTGACCAAGAAGCAGGAGCTTGAGCTCAACCAGCCATTGAAAATCACTTTTTTGGTTCCCAATCGGGATGGAGATTCCGGTCCGGTGTAGGGGACACCTTCTTCATGATCTAGGGGTCAAATGTAGCCTGCGCTAAGCAGGAGAGCTCCTCTTTGGTTCCATCTGTCCACATTCTTCCCTTCCATCCAGGGGAATTCGGGCTTGATTGTTCCGTGTAGTCGATTCGCTCAGTACCCTCCATGAACAGAGTCCATGAGCTCGGGAAGAGAAGTAGGCCTTCGGTCAACCAAGAGAGGTCCAGCCCTTCCTGATCATTCAGAATTCGTTGCGTTCTTCTTTCGAGCTGATCAGTCAGCTTCCAGCCACCCAACCAATCCTGTTGATCCTGACCTACAGAAAGGGGTGAATGAGGTAAGAGAAGCCCTCGTCCGTGTTTCGGTGACCAGGAGAGTCAGCCGGAGATAGGTCTGTGCTTTCGTCAGGGGTAGCTCGTCAGTACCAGGTGTTGATCAGTCATCCAAAAGAGAGGGGCTCTGAGGACCAGTTTGACATCTCATTCAAGAGAGAGTGAGTGAAAATGATGCACTACACGGACGCCATTTGGACCCTACGAAAGCAAGCCCCGAGCTGGTCCGTGCCAACCAAGAAGATTGGCTTCATTTGCCATGTTGAGGGCTCAGAAGAAGCTCATGTTGGAAAGCAAGCATGTGCAAGAACCAATCAGGATACAAATCCTGAGGTCTTCCTGGATGGATTGACCTACGACTCATTTACTCAGGCCCTTTCTCACTGACTTCTTCCTTCATTCGGAGAAGTCATCAGGAATGGAACCTGTGGAAAGTCGTATGCAGAAGAGAAGTGCAAAATGGGCAAAGACGGAAGCGAAAGATGCACCGATTGATGCTCTTCCAGCCCAGCTGCTGTTTATTGAGCTCAAAGTGGATGAGAGAGAGGCTTTTCTATGCTATGGTCTTCTCAATTGCCTAGTCTCTTCAAAGACAGTGGAAGGATCCATCCATCAGCCTTTCTATCTCCACAGCGCTGACCTGCACTTTCCACCTAGTTCACCGACCTCACGAGTCTGATTTGGCTCTATATTGTCCACCAAGGAAACTCCAAACAACTCCACTGCGACTGAGCGATCTCATCGATCTGACCTTCCGGAAGGACTCTTGACTTACTCTGAGACTCAGTCTTCTGACTGGGATTGGCATACTGGGGTCAATTCCACCCTATCCTCTTGAAGCACCCTGCTTCCTTTACGTACAGCTAAGGTTTTAATTCCTAACTCATCAAATCAAGTAGACAGACTTATAGGTGACGTGGCCCTTTCCTGACATCATCACACCGGCGCTAAAAATTAAAAAAGAAAGGAAATAGAAGCAGCCTTACTCTCATCTTTTTGTCGAAATATCTATGAGCTGAATGATGTCACTCGAGTGTTGAGCTTTCAAAGGCTTTTTCAAGACCATCCAAGGCTTTCCATTCTGCAAGGCGTATAGAGCCCGCTTTTCTTCTTCGATGAGCAAGCTCTGGTGGATTTCCACGCCTTTCCAAGGAAGAATTCCCACTTCAAAGAGGTGGGACTCTCCTTCCTCACCCGGGTGGTGAGCTAGGAGGGAAGGAACATTCCATGCATGGAATGATAGAACAGAACGGCCGACAGCTACTTGGGTTAGGCGGCTCAGTGAGACAGGGAAGGGCGAACGAAGTGGTAGTAAACTTCTATGTGCTTAGAGCGGGCATGGAACACAGGATTGGCCGCCAAGTGTGTAGCGCTAGCATTATCACAGTGCAGGAAAAATTGATAGCGAAATGGCACCGCTAGATCGCGTAGCAAGTAAGAAAGCCATAACAGTTCAGAGGTAGTAAGGGCGAGTGCCTTGTACTCTGCTTCGGCACTAGACCTGGAAAGAGTCGGTTACTTTTTGGAAACCGGTTTTTTCCGAGAAATACGCAGAAGCCAGTAGTGGACCGTCTGCTATCGGGGCAGCCAGCCCAGTCGGCATCGGAGAATGCAAAGAAGGTGGTTAACGGTCCCGGAGTGATGGTTAGGCCAAGGCCAAGAGAACCCTTCAGATACCGTAAGATGCGTTTTACAGCCTGGAGATGTACGGTGGTGAGAGCGTGCATGAACTGACAAACTTGATTGACGGCATAGCAAATGTCAGGTCTGGTGAGAGTGAGGTACTGAAGGGCGCCAACAAGACTACGAGATTCTGTTGCATCAGAGAGAGGAGCACCATCGTATGCAGAGAGCTTTGAGCCGGGTGTGGGACACGGCTTGGAGTCTTGCATATGAGTGCGAGTAAGCAGATCCAAGGTGTATTTAGTCTGAGTCAAGACTAGAGCAGTCGATGTACGTTTGGCTTCGATTCCCAAGAAGAAATGAAGATCACCAAGATCTTTCATGGCGAAGTGCGTACCCAGTCGCTGAATGAAAGAAAGGAGACGAGAGGAGACTGAGGCAGGACGGTAGTCCTGAGAAAGATCCTGCTGCGAACTGCTCTGTGGCTGGACAGGAGAGAGGTCAACAGCGGCAAGGATAGGAGACTGACCCATATACGTGCGAGGTTTGGAACCCGAGAAACTTGACTTAGTTTAGGAACTCGTCCATCCACGGGACACCTTTCGTAGTGAGGGAACTCCTCTGTTTTTAGCTTGACGAGCGACTTTAGTTTCCGAAAAACGCATAAACCCCGAGATTTTCGTAAAAGAGGGACGAGTGGTAGGAGCCGACAAATAGTAGTGCCGGTTCAGTGAAGTCAAGTCTTTATGTCTATAGGGGCTCCCTGACGATCCCGAACCTTCAAAAAGTTATGGGTATGTGTTGTTTCTTGGCACTCTCTTTCTTTGTTATGCTAACCTAAAAGAGATAGGGATACGGGGCTTGACTTGAAAACAAACAACTGGCACTGCCCCCTCTTAAAGGCGGATAGGGCACTTTTTGCCCTCCTTAACTTAAGTCCAGGATACGAAAAAATGCCTCCCCACTTAAAAGAGCGATTGAGAGTGGATTTCAGGTTCGATAGTGTCGAGAAGGTATTAGCAACCGGTGACCGTACTCTCGTAAAAGCACCATTGGGTGGTGGTTCCTCTCTTTTCTCTTGAACCTCGAACAAAAATAGATCTCGCCATCAGCTCGACTAAGAGTTCCGAATCGAAAAAGTAAACTGAACTTGACTTTTTCGAAGGCCGAAAAAAAACCGGTTTGGTTTCTTAAGGCTTCAAACTACTAGTCATTAAGACTACTATGAAAGAAAAGTAAGGAAGTCCTTTTCTTGACTTGGCCTGCGTGCATTATACCTACACCCTTTTTAAAGAACTTGATTTCAATCTCAACAAAGAAATGAAAGCATAACTCTTTGCTTGTTGTCCTCTTACTCGCCTGCCTTGTGGAGGTATCTCGGGTGTCTACGGCAGATCCGATCAGTCTCGTGATGAAGAGAAAGATTTTCCGATCTTCCACTAAGAAAGGTATCGTCACGACAACTCAATTTGCCCGGTAAACTACTCCGGGGCTCCCCATGGTTTAGTAAAAGGGAGGGGATATTTTCTCTTCCTCCGGGGTTTCATTCATTATGAACTAAAAAGTGTAAGGCTGATTAGTGAGGTCTTAAAAACTTCATACAATGAATGATCGGCCATTCTATTTGTGCTTTCAGCAAGTAGGCGACGCGAATCTATGGTTTCTATGTTTCAATCGGCTTGGATGCGTTTGAAAGCCTCGAGATGACTTGCAGAAAAAAGTCTTTCTAGGTTTTTCTTGTGTTTCCGTAACAAATGGTCCATTTATTGATGGGCGAACGACGGGGATTGAACCCGCGCGTGGTGGATTCACAATCCACTGCCTTGATCCACTTGGCTACATCCGCCCCTACCCCGCACAGGTTTAAGTCTCTATCTACGATCAGATCCTTTCTGAACCCCCTATGACCGCTATCAAAGAGAAGCTTTTTCCTATACTATAGTTGCAAGTCTATTGTTGTGTTTTGGAATTAGGGAAGCAAAGCTTCAACAAGTAGAAGCTTCCTGGCAAAGCTTCAAACAAAGAGGTTGGGCTGTTCACTTCATTGATTTGACTTCACTTTACTTAAGATTAAAGAGAGGGGCCGGGCGGGCAGTGAAGGCTCGTTTAGTAGACAGCAAGCTACGGCTTTGACGAGCAGCAAGCACCTACTCCTAACAAAATGAAAAGCAGCAAGCTCCGCTTGAAGAAACGAGCCCCTATCAGAGAAATTGCGCGCTAGCCCCTGTATAGGGTTCCAAACCTGCGCACCCCTAAACTACAAGCTTTGAAGCCCCTACTTTTTTATGGGATATTTAAAGAAGCCCCTTTCTACAAACCTTTCTATAATATAAGGGAAGCTCGAAGAGCTTTCTTCGCATGCTTGAGCGCATTAATAGAATACATATATCAAAAGGTAGTTGACTTGCTTACTTGTTAGAGTCAGGCGAAACTTGAGTTTTCAATAACTAAAGCGCTAACGAGCAAGAAAAGGCCCCTTACTATAGATAGGCTAAGGCGCCTTTACTAATATTCGAATCTAAGGCGCTTCTTTCTCAAAGTCGCTTGTTGCTTTAGAAAGATTGCAGGGGGCTTCCAAAGCTCCTTCCTTCAGCTGGCTCCGCCCTATCTATTCATCTCTTTTTCAAATGGATATTTAGGGATTTCTTGTTCATAGATCTTGAAACCAGATCCATATCCATTTCTCAATATATCTATCTATCTATCGATAGAAAGATATAGATCTCTATCTGGCCATATCTAAATATGGAAGAACCAACACTTAAAGGGCGTAACCAACGGAAGGTTCTCACCCTGTCCCCGACATTGTTCTCCGACGATGCCCCCTGGGCGAAAGGGGCCACCATTCTCTTTCTTTCTTCAATCGTTCCGATCAGGACAAGTGGGTTGGTTCGTTTCGTCCTTCTATCTACGCAATTCTCTGTCTTCGTTCGTGATCATGTTGGGCGAAAGGTAGTTGTAGAGGAGCGGCTGTGAAACGGCGATTCCCCCTTTCCATTGAAGTAGGGAGGGCCTCCTTCCCCACCCCCACCATTCCGGCCTATTCTTGATAGGGATTTTACCGATGCTGAAGGTAGCTTGCTTACCAAGCCACCCACTTGAGAAGCTAGTCGCCAGAAAGAAGCGACGAGGAAGCGAAGCTGTCTACGAAGCAAAGCTTCCCTCTAAAGAAGCACAACCATAACGCTTTGAAGTCTTAGGTGAATCACTCAATTCTTTCCGTACCGCCCTCTCTCGAAGCAGTATTTCCCTCAGCAGCATATCCAGTTTATTCCGAACTAACATATCTTTTTTATCCTGAACCAAAGGATCCCTTTTCTCCCGCGGATTCCGCTTTTCCCGAAAAAACAAAAAATTGAAGCTAGGTCAGTCATAGGATTCTTTCCAGTCTAGTCTAGAATCAACACCAAACCTTCATTACATTACAAAAGGGCTCCCTCTTTGCTTTCGCTTAGCCTTATCTTATAAGCCTTGCTAGGCTAGGAGAATTCATAAAACCTTGCTTATCCTTCTGATGAGCAAGCTTTCCTCTAACTAAGTTAGACTGCCTCTTACGAGCAGGTAACCTACCTTCTAAACCATGCCCCACTATACTTTCTTCTAAGCCAGCTTTTCACTCTTGGTTTTCGTATCATCTCATTGGACTTATTTCAAACAAACTCGTTACACTCGCACCTGATTACACGGGAACGAAGAAAACTACATGGGGAGCACGCTTACACCTGCAAGAACAGAGGGTCCAGACCAAGCCCTTTTTAAAATAAAGTAAGTTCAGATAGAACCAGACATACAAAATCTTGCAAAATGAAGTAGGGTAGCGAGCCAGAGTGGCGACTGAACGATCGGAAACATAGCCAGGCAAACGTCCACTATGAACCCGCATCGAAGAATCAACATGATTCAAATCCAAAAACGAAATGACTACTACATAATCAACTGACGCACGCGCAAGAGGCCAACAATCAGCTGAAGCATCAACAATTTCCCCA